TTTTAAAGATGAATAAAGGGGCTTATATAAAACAGATGCTATAAATATTCCTAAAAAAGCTATACTCACGGAAAAACTTGCATTTGTCACAAATTCATACCAATCGAACGAATCATTTGAATTCGGATGTAAAAGGTTTATGGACGGGTTTAATAATTTGGATAATATATCCAAGGCAGCTCCTTCTTGATTAAAAGGAATTCCTACGACTCCAATCAACAAAGTAAATAGCCCTAACACAAACATGGAAAATAGCATAGTATCGTCCGATTCATAGGGATAACTAAAAGTCTTTTGAGGACCAAAATGGGGAATAGTAATAAAGGGTCGTATCATATTTTTTCCATTACTATCAATTTCATAATATGTCTTATTCCAAAAAAAAGAAGTCCTTTCATTATTATTCATTGTTAATAACCGAAAATTCTTTTTTTGGGGGACTTCTTTTCCCCATAGAGATATTGAATAGAAGGAGCTACTTTTTTGACCACTATAATTTTGGCAATTAACGTTTAAATGTCCTTCAAAAGTAAGTAAATAGATCCGAAACATATAAAATGCAGTGAATCCTGCTGTACAACAAGCTATTATAGCGAAACTTGGTGAATATAACCAACTATCATTAAGAATTTCATCTTTGGACCAAAAACAAGCCAGAGGGGGAACACCACAAAGAGAAAGTGTACCGACTAAAAAAGCAATTTTTGTAAGTGGTACATGCTTTTTTAAACCTCCCATAAGAACCATATTCTGACTTTTATCTGGAGAATATCCAACAATAGCTTCCATTGAATGAATAACTGACCCAGATCCTAAAAATAACAATGCTTTCGAATAAGCATGAGTAATCAAATGAAATAAGGCGGCTCGATAAGACCCCATACCTAGAGCTAACATCATATAACCCAGTTGAGACATTGTAGAATAAGCTAAACCTCTTTTAATATCTTTTTGAGCAAGAGCTAAAGTAGCTCCTAATAGTACTGTTATTATGCCTATTAAAGATATAAAATTCATTATATAAGGTATGATTAGAAAAAGGGGAAGAAGCCGAGCTACAAGAAAAATTCCCGCGGCTACCATAGTCGCGGCATGGATAAGAGCCGAAATAGGAGTAGGCCCTTCCATCGCATCAGGTAACCATACGTGGAGAGGGAATTGCGCAGATTTAGCAACCGCACCGGCAAATAAAAGAAAGGCACACAAGGTAAGAACTAAAAAATTAACCTCATTATTATAAATCAAGTTATTTAATATTTCGACCAAATCCCGAAATTCAAAACTACCCGTTATCCAATAAAGACCTAAAATTCCTAATAATAAACCAAAATCCCCTACACGATTAGTTACAAACGCTTTTTGACAAGCAGTAGCTGCAATAGGTCGTGTGAACCAAAAACCTATTAATAAATAAGAACACATTCCAACTAATTCCCAAAAAATATAAATTTGTATCAAATTAGAACTAGTAACTAATCCCAACATTGAAGTATGGAAAAAACTCATATAAGCAAAAAATCTTAAATAGCCTTGATCATGAGACATATAATTGTCACTATAAAAAAGAACCATAATTCCAACAGTAGTAATTAATATTAACATAATGGAAGTAAGTGGATCAATTAAGTGACCAAACTCTAAAGAAAAATCATTATTAATGGTCCAAGCCCACACATATTGATAGATAGAGCTTCTATTTATTTGATAAATAGATAAATAGATCGAAAGAATCATGACGAGACTTAACAAAAAAATACTAGGAAAAGCCCATATACGGCGAAGATTCTTTGTTGCCGTTGGAAAAAGTAGAAGTCCCATCCCGATTAACATAGGAACCGGGAGTAGAAGGAAAGGGAGAATCCACGAATATTGATATGTATATTCCATAAAAAACTATTTTATTCTTAATTAATTATTTCTGAGTCAATTCCGCGGCTCTTATCTATTTTTTTTTTAGGTTCAATAAAAAATCAAGATATGGAAAACTTAAATAGAATTTTCTATTCTTAATTATTGTGAATCTTTCTTCTTTCCAAAATCAAGAAGTTAGAATTGGTTAAATAGTATGAATATGACCACGTTAATATTAAATAAAAATGATTTTTTTATTTTAAATTGTAATTTAATAAAATTGGAATTAAATATTCCATTAAGGAACATTTATTTTGATTTTTTGAAAATAGAAAAAAAAAAAATGAATTATTATTTCAACTAAATAATTGTTATTTATTATGATTGACGATGTATTACGATACGATAATTTATATCCGTAGAACAAGGATAAAGAATTCTATCAATAGAGTCCTTCATACATTACTTTATTTTGATTTTGATAGAAACTTGAATTTTGATATGAATAGAATAATAGGCTGGCCCCCAACTTGCTCCTCCCAAACAAAGTAAAATTACTAGTAATTTTACTTTGTTTAGTGATAATAATTAACTAATTCATCGTGAAACTGATTGATTTTATTCCATTCCAATAAAAAAAAATTTTAGTTTGTAAGAAAAACTCTGAGATATTATGAAAGACTAGGCTATCCAACATTTTCTTTCCATAGCAGAAAAAAAAAAATAGACTTAAAGAAAAAGGGAATTACTAAAATGACTTTTCTAAAATCATGTATCCTTTGGTTTTGATTAGCTACTAGTTTCATTCTAATTTTTTAAATTAGGGATACTCACTCTGACCAATTAATAGAAAAAAAAGTCATTTTGAATTAGGTAGGGAAGGGTTGTCTTTTTAAACCTTTCGACGTATATTTATGTAATAAAATATGTAAATAGGGCACGACAAGAATAAACAAGGATATCAAAAAAAAAAAAACTTTTGTTTTTCAATTTTTATTCTATACAATATCTGAATCTGAAAAAAAAAAAATAGAATTGTTTGAACAATAGATGTCTTTCACATCCAACTAGAGAAATTAATGACTTTTAAAAATTTTTCATGGCAGTTCCAAAAAAACGTACTTCTATATCAAAAAAACGTATTCGTAAAAATATTTGGAAAAAGAAGGCCTATTGGGCGGCGTTGAAAGCTTTTTCGTTAGCGAAGTCTCTTTCGACCGGGAATTCAAAAAGTTTTTTTGTGCGACAAATAACTAATCAAACGCTAGATTAAATTATCTTAACCTGAAAATGGTCTATAAGGTTTCATCTTTTTTCAATATATGTTTTATCATTTCTGGGTGGGGATCCTTAATTTTCCCCATCGGTCTATTTGTCACAATATTCAAATAAAAAACTAGAAAAGAAAATAAGAAAAAAGCTTTGATTTTGAGCCTATTTAGACTATATAAAAGAAAATATAAGATTTTTTTTAAGAAAAATAAAAGGGTTGTTCAAATCAAATTAATTGATTAAATTTAAAACTTGTTTTGCAACTTTCTGAATCAATATATTATTTTTTGAATTACTTGAATTACTATATAATATCTATCCCTTGCTTCGAACTCTAAAGTCCCTTTCTTCTCATTTAGTTAGGTATTCGAATTTTTAGGTGAGTATTATTCATATATGAATAATATATGAATATTATATGAATAATATGCGAATTTGGAGTAATCCAAACTGGATCCGATCCTATGTTTGTAACGGAAGATTGATCAATCTTTCTAATTACTAATTAAATTATTCAAAAGAATTTTTTGATTTCAAGTAGGTTAGTAGCAATTATCATAAAAAAAACTTTTTTTAGACAAGATGTTAAAAGCAATATATAATTAGTTTGATAAATCCTAAATGAAATTTTCTACAAGAAAAACAACAGTTAATACAAAATTCTACAAATATTTACATAATTCCTTCGACCTCGCGATGAGCTGTGATGTGATCCAACAAAATACTTTTTTTGTTTAAATTTGATTTAAAATAAATCAATGAAATTAGGAATAAATAAATTAATATTAGTTGAATTTGTATTAGTAAAAAAAAAAAATGAAAAAAGAGAAAGAACTTTTTTGGGTTACATCCTTGGATTGAAGTCATAACTATTTTTTTTTTATTTACAAAAATCTCAATTTTCAATCTCCGGAGAGCATAAACTAAGAAAACCCACTCAGTTGAAATACCTTCAATTTGAAAATTCAAAATATAATAAAAATAAATAAGAAATAGAATATATAATAAATAAAAGAATAAGGATAAAAAAAGAAATATTTATTAGTGAAACTGGAACCTTTTAAAACGAAACGAGTTTTTCTCATCAATTTCAACTTAATTCAATCAAAATAAAAAAGATATTGTATTGAATTGAATCCTTCAATCTCGACGATTCGATAAAAATCGGTTATTATTATTTCAAGTACGCCGCTATGGTGAAATCGGTAGACACGCTGCTCTTAGGAAGCAGTGCTAGAGCATCTCGGTTCGAGTCCGAGTGGCGGCATGGCATCTTGTAAAAGAGATACAATAAGTCCTATAATGAATTCAATTCCGAATTTGAATTTCGTATAATTAATTGGTTTTTGTACCCACTTTTTTAAGAATTTTGATGATATTTTCTACTTTAGAACATATATTAACTCATATATCTTTTTCGATCGTTTCAATTGTAATTACAATTTCTTTAATAACTTTATCAGTCGATGAAATCCTAGGACTATATGATTCGTCAGAAAAAGGCATAATAGCTACTTTTTTCTCTATAACCGGATTATTAGTCACTCGTTGGATTTATTCGGGACATTTCCCATTAAGTAATTTATATGAATCATTAATTTTTCTTTCATGGAGTTTCTCCATTATTCATATGGTTCCGTATTTAAAAAAGCATAAGAATTGTTTAAGTCCAATAACCGCGCCAAGTACCATTTTTACCCAAGGCTTTGCTACTTCAGGTCTTTTAACTGAAATGCGTCAAGCCGAATTATTAGTACCAGCTCTCCAATCACAGTGGTTAATCATGCACGTAAGTATGATGGTATTGGGCTATGCAGCTCTTTTATGTGGATCATTATTATCAGTAGCTCTCTTAGTCATTACATTTCGAAAAGTCATAAGGACTTTTCATAAAAACAATAATTTTTTAAATGATTCATTTTCCTTTGGCAAGATCAAATATATGAATCAAAAAAGTAATGTTTTACTAAGCACTTCTTTTTTTTCTTCTAAAAATTATTACAGGGCTCAACTGATTCAACAATTAGATCATTGGAGTTATCGTATTATTAGTCTAGGATTTCTCTTTTTAACTATAGGTATTCTTTCAGGAGCAGTATGGGCTAATGAGGCATGGGGATCATATTGGAATTGGGACCCAAAGGAAACTTGGGCATTTATTACTTGGACTATATTTGCGATTTATTTACATACTCGAACAAATAAAAATTGGGAAAGTGTAAATTGCGCAATTGTGGCTTCTCTGGGCTTTCTTATAATTTGGATATGCTATTTTGGAGTCAATTTATTAGGAATAGGGTTACATAGTTATGGTTCATTTAATTTACATTAACATCTAATTGAATTTCAAATCTTTTTTTTTTTACAGATCGAGACGAATACAAATAGGAACAGCCTATATAACTATAGAAACTAGTTTCGTATGAACCGAAATTAAATTACTTTTAATATAAAATTACTATTAATATAAGAATAGAATATAGGAAAATTTCATGAAGAAAACTTCATGTAAACAGTCGAGAACCATTTGAATCACTACACTACTTGATTCAAAAGGTTCTCGCAAAGACAAAAAAAACTATTTGATTACAATTCCAATTCATTTTTACTTAAGTGAAACTTAAGAGAAAAAAAGACTTCAACGAACAATAAAAAAAAAAGAAAAAATGAAATTCCTTTTTTCTTTTATTCATGAAAACTATCGATAAAAATAACTAGATATAATAGCTTCAACCTTGTCAACTGATAATGAGAGAACAAAATCCGGATAAATACCAATACCTATTGTTGGTAGAAGGAGAGAGATCGAAACAAATAACTCTCTCGGACCAGAATCAAAAAAATAAGAGTTTGGAACATTAAATAGCTTGTATCCATAGAACATTTGGCGTAACATAGATAATGAATAAATAGGAGTTAATATCATTCCAATTGCCATTACAAAAGTAATTAGTATTTTTGTTATTAAAAAATATTTTTGGCTGTTGATTATTCCCAAAAATACTATCAATTCTGCAACAAACCCACTCATGCCCGGTAGTGCAAGTGAAGCCATCGATAAGATACTGAACATCGTGAATATTTTTGGGAGGGGAATAGCCATTCCACCCATTTCGTTGAAATAAACAAGACGTATTCTATCATAACTCGTTCCTGCTAAGAAAAAAAGAGCAGCGCCAATAAATCCATGAGAGATTATTTGTAAAAGGGCTCCATTGAGTCCTGTATCGCTTATAGAACCAATTCCGATAATTATGAAACCCATATGAGATACAGACGAATAAGCTATTCTTTTTTTTAAATTACGTTGACCAGGAGATGTTGAAGCTGCATAGATTATTTGTATTGCGCCTATTATAATCAACCAAGGAGAAAATATAGAATGAGCGTGGGATAATAATTCCATATTGATCCGAACCAACCCATACGCTCCCATTTTTAATAAGATTCCGGCGAGAAGCATACAAGTACTATAATGTGCCTCCCCATGGGTATCTGGTAACCATGTATGTAAGGGTATAATCGGTGATTTGACAGCAAAAGCAATAAGAAATCCAATATAGAATATTATTTCCAGTGCCACAGGATACGATTGATTAGATAATGTTTCAAAATTTAATGTTGGTTCATTGGAACCATATAAACCGATACCCAGAACTCCTATTAATAGAAAAATGGAACCTACCGCAGTGTACAAAATAAACTTTGTAGCCGAATACAGACGTTTCTTACCCCCCCACATAGATAGAAGTAGATAAACGGGAATTAATTCTAATTCCCACATGATGAAAAAAAGGAAAAGGTCTCGAGAAGAAAATGATCCTATTTGACCGCTGTACATTGCTAACATCAGGAAATGGAATAATCGGGAATCCCGAGTAACTGGCCAAGCCGCTAAAGTAGCTAAAGTTGTGACAAATCCTGTTAGTAAAATAGGTCCTATAGAAAGTCCATCTATTCCCAATCTCCAGTAAAAATCAAAAAAATTGATCCATTTATAATCCTCCGCTAGTTGAGTTAATGGATCGTCCAATTGGAAATGATAAGAGAATGTATAGGTCGTTAAAAGGAGCTCTAAGGAAGCTATACATATAGTATATATTCGAATTACCTTATTTCCTCTATGAGGAAGAAAGAAAATAAAAGAACCTGCCACTATTGGTAAAACTACAATTATGGTTAACCAAGGAAAATAATTCGTGGTAAAGACAAGATAAAGCTAAACTTAGACAAAAAAACCCGTGCCCAAAATATAAAATATTTATGAATATGATTTTTTTTTGAGTACGGGTTTTTGTCGGTAAAAAAAAATCAACTGTATTCAAAATGTATTTAAGTGGTTTTTTCTGGAACGTATTTAATAGGCTAGACCCATGC